TACCAAACTGAACTAAGAGCGCTTTCAAAACAAAAAGAAAATCCTTTTCTACTCCTAAAGTGTCTCACGTCCGTATAAGTATCCACAAATTCAAGTTATACCCACTTTAATCGATCTCCCCACTACTGCCCATAAAGAAGAGAGAATTAATAGGTAGGGATGACAGGATTTGAACCTGTGACATTTTGTACCCAAAACAAACGCGCTACCAAGCTGCGCTACATCCCTTTTCCAAATTGTTGTACAATGGCATTGTACACAATTCCTTTCTTGTTTTCCACATCGTAATTTTCTTGTATTTCTCTATTTATATAGAACTTTCTTGTCATTTCTTGTTTTTAGTCTCATATAATCAAGGAAGGGTATACATCTAAAATCCAGTCGAATTTCACCTATAAAAGAAAGATTCCTATTTCTTAGTAATGTATAGGAAGAAGGGGTCATCTTTTTTAGGGATAGGAAAATATCCTCTATATGGTTCATTCTATATATTCTATATATAATATTGATTTTGTTTTTTTAATTAGGAATTCCGCCTAACCAAAAGAAATACAAAGGATCTTGGGCAAGAGTATCTGATCATATATGTATTTCAATACGGAAGGAGGATTTTCAATGCGGGATATAAAAACATATCTCTCTGTAGCACCCGTGCTAAGTACTCTATGGTTTGGGGCTTTAGCAGGTTTATTGATAGAAATCAATCGTTTATTCCCAGATGCTTTGTCATTCCCTTTTTTTTCATTCTAGTTATTCCTATGCGAGAGATAGAATTCTTCGTGACATGACGAAAATTTTCCCTTTTTGAATTCTTTTTTTTTTTTAGTATATGAAGCAAAAAGAAAGAAAAGATGGATAAGGATTGTATTCTTTAATTATTTCCCTATGTTTTATTACTTAATTTACATTTACGAATTTCCAAAATTTTTTATTCTATTGGATTGGATTCGTTAGAGAATTCGAAGAAGAAGAACAAAATCTTTAGAAATCCAATTTTAAAAGATTTTGTTCTTCTTCTTTGTATCCAAAATGGAAGAATAAAAGAATAGGTATAAGAATTAAGTTAAGTCGATCCAAAAAAGAAAGGAGGTTCATGGCCAAGGGCAAAGATGTTAGAATCCGAGTTATTTTGGAATGTATTAGTTGTGTTCGAAAGGGTACCAATAAGGAATCGACGGGGATTTCTAGATATAGTACTCAAAAGAATCGCCACAATACACCCCGACAATTAGAATTAAGAAAATTTTGTCGTTATTGTCGCAAGCATACGACTCATAATGAAATAAAGAAATAGGAGTATCGCGTGTTCGTTTTTTCCAAAGAACAGAAAGAGTAAGAACTTCTTATTAAATAAGAACATAGATAGAATACAAAATAAAAATCAACTCATCCGATTTTAGGTAGATATTATTTCATATGTATAGAGGTTTTTTTATTTTAATTTTATATAGTATATGAATCAAATAATATATGGACCAAAGAAAGACTACTTCTTCTGGATTCCAAATTAATAAAATAAAGAAATCCATTTTTTTTTTTCAAATTTATAAATAACGAATAAATCATGTATATATCTAAACAACCTTTTCATAAATCTAAGCAACCCTTTCGTAAATCTAAACAACCTTTTCATAAATCTAAGCAACCCTTTCGTAAATCTAAACAACCTTTTCATAAATCTAAGCAAACTTTTCGTAAATTCAAACAACCTTTTCGTAGGCGTTCTCGAATAGGCCCGGGGGATCGAATTGATTATAGAAACATGAGTTTAATTAATCGATTTATTAGTGAACAAGGAAAAATATTATCCAGACGAATAAATAGATTAACCTTGAAACAACAACGATTAATTACTCTTGCTATAAAACAGGCTCGTATTTTATCTTTCTTACCATTTCGTAACTATGAGAATGAGAAGCAATTTCAAGCCCAGTCAATTTCAATAATTACTGGTCCTAGACACAGAAAAAATAGACATATTCCTCAATTAACACAAAAGTTCAATTCCAATCGAAACTTAAGAAACTCCAATCAGAATTTAAGAAACAACAATCGAAACTTAAGTTCCGATTGTTGATGTTTTATTCGAAAGGGTCGGACTCATATATAAAGAAAGTAATCCTGTTTTGATTCTTGGGTTTGTTATAAGAAGGAAACATGGGAAAAAAGAAATAGTTTTTTTATTTATTGCAACATGCTCGTCGATTCCTACCACTTAATCTTAATTTATTGTATCTTCCCGGAGTTCCCTCTCCGGGAATTCGGGTTTAATTATTCCTGTATATTACTTTATTTATCCTTTAATTGATGGTTTTTATTTTATTGGCAATCGTGTAAAGATTATTTGGATTTGATACAGCTACTTGTGCAAGCATTTTACGATTTAGAATTAACTCCTTCTTGTACAGATTGTGTATTAATTTACTATAACTATCGAATACGTTATATACCCGTGTTGCTGCGTTTATCCGAGTGATCCACAAACGACGAAAATCCCTCTTTTGCCTGCCTCTATCTCGATGAGAAGAAACAAAAGCTCTTCTTACTTGTTGAGTAATCATTCGATTAAGTCTTAAATGAGCCCCTCTAAAGTTTGAGGCAAATGAACGCATTTTTGTTCGTCGTCTCCGAGCTATATATCCTCGCGGAACTCTGGTCATTGAATCAAATTAACCTTAATCAATAACTAATGATTTCTCTTCTTTTAATCCTCTTTTTTCCCATTAATAACAAAACGGATTATTCCGATATATAAAATATTAATTCCAATGGCTTTTGCTACTCTAACCTTCCCAACCACGATTTTTTATTCTATTCTCTTAAGTTATTTCGCATAGAAATAACAAATTCTAACGATACTAAAAAAACAGTAGGTTCCATCGTTTCTACGGCTCCCTTTTAAACGGTGAGGCCCTCTCTATACACCGGAGCCCCTTCTTTCATTTTGCATTTCATCAAAAGGTATTGTGAACTTGTATAGTTCACATTCTTTGGCTCTACCCATCCATTATAGAGTAAATAGCTCTTTTCACAATACAATAAGAGTTATTCATACAGTGACGGTATTTAATTATGAAAGTTGGCTAAGTAGCTGACCCTTTAGTCCGTTCTTTTAAGATAAAGGAGCATAAGCCTTTTTCTTTTTATTACTATTTCCTCCGCTTAATGGATAACCATTTGCTACCAACGGGGGAATTGCTTCTTCCAATTCAAATCTAGATGATTGGATTTGCACCAAAGGAAACCGTAAATTCCGTATACCGTAGAAATCTAGGATAGAGCTTCTCTATCCTATTCATTGGTACCGATCATGGATACTTCAAAAATTTTCTTATTTGTTTGAACTCATGATCTGAACGAGTCGCACATACACCCTAGCACATGTTCCTCGACGCTGAGGACATCCCTTAAGCGCGGCCGATTTTCTAGCATTTCGTATTGGCTGTCTTGCATTTCTAATAAGTTGTTTAACCGTTGGCATGTCGTATGTATATAGAAAAATGGATTGGTTTAGATCGATCTTAACCTGATGATTCATCATCATGAAGTATTTCTATTTTCTATAAAATAGCATAAAACCCGAATTTGGGTTTGAAATAAATTTACAAGAAATCCAGCCACTACCAATCCTTAAACATTTCTGGAAACCACACTGGATCAGTATCGCAGTGCTCGTCAATCATTTCATCCCCTACAATATCGACAAGTCCATAAGCTTTGGCTTCATCTGCTGACATAAAAACATCCCTTTCCATGTCTTCGGATACAACCCAAAAGGGCTTGCCCGTTCTTAGTGCATAAACCCTTGTGATCATTTCGCGAACTTTGTGTAACTCTTCCACTTCTAGTAAAAATTCCGGCGTCCTTGCTCGATAATAAGCACTAGCAGGTTGATGAAGCATAATCCTAGCGTGAGGGAATGCTATACGCTTCGTGGGTTCTCCTCCAAGCAGAATGAAGGAGGCCATGGACGCGGCTATTCCGAGGCATATTGTATATATATCTGGTGTCACCGTTTGCATCGTATCAAAAATAGCCATTCCCGAGATTAGCCACCCCCCAGGGGAGTTTATAAACAAAAAAATATCGCTAATTTCATCTTCTATACTGAGATATACCATCAGACCCGTAATATGATTCGTGATCTCGCAACGAATCTCTTGACCTAAAAAAAGTGTCCTTTCTCGATACATAACATTGTATAAGTCAACCCAAGTCGCTTCTTCATCTCCGGGAATCCGGTAAGGTACTTTTGGAACACCAATGGGCATATTATATTAGATTAATATTATTAAATTTAAGTAAGAAAACTACACTTTAATATGGAAACGTAAGAATGGAAGAGAAAGAAAGAATCCGCAGTTTATTATCTTCATTTTTTTCTTATTCTATTCTATAAGAATACTATGGATTCTATGAATCCATAGATTGACAGATTATACATATAAGGAAGGTAAGACGGATTGAATAAAGAAAAAGGAATCCGCGATTCGAAATGATAAACAAAGAAGGATTAAGGATCTATTCTTCCTTTTTCCAAATAGCCCAAGTTACCCATTGCATATTGGCACTTATCGAGTATAGAATAGATCTGCTTCTCTTTCTTCTTACAAACGGAATTGGCTTGTTATTTTTAATGGAATGAAATAAATATTCACGCTTTCTGACATAGAATCCCCTAGAAGGGTTAGGTACATAGGATATGTATGGATAGTCTTTTCCAATGCGATAAAATAAAGCGACATCGTGTCTATTTTTCTTTGCTAAAGGGGTATTTCCATGGGTTTGCCTTGGTATCGTGTTCATACTGTCGTATTGAATGATCCGGGTCGATTGCTTTCGGTGCATATAATGCACACAGCTCTAGTTTCTGGTTGGGCTGGCTCGATGGCTTTATACGAATTAGCGGTTTTTGATCCCTCTGATCCTGTTCTGGATCCAATGTGGAGACAAGGTATGTTCGTCATCCCCTTCATGACTCGTTTAGGAATAACCAATTCGTGGGGTGGTTGGAGTATTTCAGGAGGAACTGTAACGAATCCGGGTATTTGGAGTTATGAAGGTGTGGCGGGTGCCCATATTGTGTTTTCTGGCTTGTGTTTCTTGGCAGCTATCTGGCATTGGGTATATTGGGACCTAGAAATATTCTGTGATGAGCGGACGGGAAAACCCTCTTTGGATTTGCCCAAGATCTTTGGAATTCATTTATTTCTTGCAGGGGTGGCTTGTTTTGGCTTTGGTGCATTTCATGTAACGGGTTTATATGGCCCTGGGATATGGGTGTCTGATCCTTACGGACTAACTGGAAAAGTACAAGCTGTAAATCCTGCGTGGGGTGCGGAAGGTTTTGATCCTTTCGTTCCGGGAGGAATAGCTTCGCATCATATTGCTGCAGGTACATTGGGCATATTAGCGGGCCTATTCCATCTTAGTGTCCGTCCGCCTCAACGTCTATACAAAGGATTGCGTATGGGCAATATTGAAACTGTACTTTCCAGTAGTATCGCTGCTGTTTTTTTTGCTGCTTTCGTAGTTGCCGGAACTATGTGGTATGGATCGGCAACTACCCCAATCGAATTATTTGGGCCTACTCGTTATCAGTGGGATCAGGGATACTTTCAGCAAGAAATATATCGAAGAGTTAGCGATGGGTTAGCCGAAAATCTTAGTTTATCAGAAGCTTGGTCTAAAATTCCCGAAAAATTAGCCTTTTATGATTATATTGGTAATAATCCGGCAAAGGGGGGATTATTCAGAGCAGGCTCAATGGACAATGGAGATGGAATAGCTGTTGGATGGTTAGGACATCCCGTCTTTAGAGATAAACAAGGACGCGAGCTTTTTGTACGTCGCATGCCTACTTTTTTTGAAACATTTCCGGTAGTTTTGGTAGATGAGGAGGGAATTGTGAGAGCGGACGTTCCTTTTAGAAGAGCAGAATCCAAATATAGTGTTGAACAAGTAGGCGTAACGGTGGAATTCTATGGTGGCGAACTTAATGGAGTAAGTTATTCTGATCCTGCTACTGTAAAAAAATATGCGCGGCGTGCTCAATTAGGGGAGATTTTTGAATTAGATCGAGCTACTTTGAAATCAGATGGTGTTTTTCGCAGCAGTCCAAGGGGTTGGTTCACTTTTGGTCATGCTACCTTTGCTTTGCTCTTCTTTTTCGGACACATTTGGCATGGCGCTCGAACCTTGTTCCGAGATGTTTTTGCTGGTATTGATCCAGACTTGGATGCTCAAGTGGAATTTGGAACATTCCAAAAAGTTGGAGATCCAACTACAAGGAGACAGGCAGCCTGATACCCCATTGCTATGGTATCTTTCACCTCTCTTTTTTGATTTGACATGAGAAACATCTCCTGTCCTTTTTTTGTTTGACTCTTTTTCTTTTTTTATATGGGAAATAATCCCAAATGATAAGTGAATAGGTGTGGAAGTTATAATGTAAATAAACCAGGATCGAATCTATGGAAGCATTGGTTTATACGTTCCTTTTAGTTTCGACTTTAGGGATAATTTTTTTCGCTATCTTCTTCCGAGAACCACCTAAGGTTCCGACTAAAAAATGAAATAATTTAATTGAAGGAAATAAAGAATTTCATTGCAGTAAGAAGTCCCCCAGAGGGGAGACTTCTTACTTCAATTAGTCCCCATGTTCTTCGAATGGATCTCTTAATTGTTGAGAGGGTTGCCCAAACGCGGTATATAAGGCATACCCAGTAAAGCTTACAAGTAAACCAGATATGGAGATGGCGACTAAAGTTGCTGTTTCCATTTTTATAGAATTTCAAGATTACAATGGATCTATGAAAAGATCGTGTATTTACAACTACAACGGAATAGTATACAAAGTCAACACCAATGATTAAATAGAATTTATGCCTACACAAACCGTTGAAGATAGTTCTAGACCTAAGCCAAAACGGACTGGCGCGGGTAGTTTATTGAAACCCTTGAATTCGGAATATGGGAAAGTAGCTCCGGGTTGGGGGACTACTCCTTTTATGGGGGTCGCAATGGCTTTATTCGCGATATTCCTATCTATCATTTTAGAAATTTATAATTCTTCCGTTTTACTGGACGGAATTTTAACAAATTAAGTTTCTACTAACTAAAAGTATGACTTCATAGTTTTTCCATCGAAAAAAGCCTTTCTACTTTAAGCTCCACATTTCTGGTAGTTCGACCGTGGATTTTTTTGTTTCGGTATCTCTGGAATATGAGTGTGTGACTTGTTAGAATTGATCCCATTGATAATACATGGAAAGGGCCTGTTCTCTCTATCAAGATGATTCTAATTCGTCGGATATTATTTATTCTAGTATCTGGAACACGAAATACATAGAGTGGATCAAGAAAAAAATGGAACTATGATTCATACTCACTATTTAGACCTCGCAACCAGACTGAAAAAAAAAATTCAAGTAGTTCTTAATAAAATAAAAATAAAAAAAGAAATTTTCTTCCTTTCAATTTTGTTTGCCCAAAAGACAACTTTTTTCTCTTTCAATAAATGATCATCAAGCGGTTCTTATTCGAAGAACCCTTGCCTTTTGTTTAGCTTGAGACTCAATCATCGTGGCTCTAGTATGAATCTAAGGTTTTAATTGAACTGATTAATAGGATCGCAACAAGATAATTTCTATCAGAAAACCACTATAAATCGAAATAAAAAAAAATAAAAAATAGTGAAGAGAAAAGACAAGTCAAGAGGCCTCTAATGATCAACATAAGGGAAAGAAAGACGGATGAGCCAACTTGAGATTTTTTGGCATTATCATCACAAAGAAGAAATTCAGGATTTTTCTTATTTCATATCTTCAAGGCAAATCGATCCAATATCGTGGCTGATGAAGTTTTGAACTTTTTTTCTAATATCCGTTGAAAATTTGTGTGTTTCTGCTTGAGCCGTATGAGATGAAATTTTCATATACGGTTCTCGGAGGGGGAGTCGGGCTAGTTACCTATCTCAATAAAGTATATGATTGGTTTGAGGAACGTCTTGAGATTCAGGCAATTGCAGATGATATAACTAGTAAATATGTTCCTCCTCATGTCAACATATTTTATTGTTTAGGGGGAATTACACTTACTTGTTTTCTAGTACAAGTCGCTACCGGTTTTGCTATGACTTTTTACTACCGACCAACCGTTACAGAGGCTTTTTCCTCCGTTCAATATATAATGACGGAGGCCAATTTTGGTTGGTTAATCCGATCAGTTCATCGATGGTCAGCAAGTATGATGGTTCTAATGATGATCCTGCACGTATTTCGTGTGTATCTCACAGGTGGGTTTAAAAAACCCCGTGAATTAACTTGGGTCACAGGTGTGGTTTTGGCTGTATTGACTGCATCATTTGGTGTAACTGGTTATTCTTTGCCTTGGGATCAAATTGGTTATTGGGCAGTCAAAATTGTGACAGGTGTACCTGAAGCGATTCCGGTAATAGGATCCCCTTTAGTGGAATTATTACGTGGAAGTGCTAGTGTGGGCCAATCCACTTTGACTCGTTTTTATAGTTTACATACCTTTGTACTGCCTCTGCTTACCGCCGTATTTATGTTAATGCACTTTCCAATGATACGTAAGCAAGGTATTTCGGGTCCTTTATAGGGAAGGCATATCATAGAGAATTCGAATTCTCATATATCATATCGGGTAGGTTGTGGTATTTCATTGCTACAAACATGGGTTATTGTAAAATAAGACATGTCATTTGGATACTTCTCTTCAACTTCGAAGTATTTTGATACAAATAGTTGAAGTTAATTTTACGAAAGAAAATAAGGCGGATTATGGGAGTGTGTGACTTGAATTATTGATTCGGCCATGCAGATAGAGAATTGGATCTGCCACATTAGAATTCACGACCAAAGGTGTCTCCGTATCCAATCAAGACGTAAGTCCCCTAGATAGGCTGGTTCACTCGAGGAGAATATTTTCTATGATCATACCCCAATCATGTCATCCATGAACAGGCTCCGTAAGATCCCATAGAGTATAAATGGAATAAGTCATGTGATATGATCCAATTCTATATTTATTACACTTACTTTTTATTATAGTATGGAAATGCATTCATTTTCTTTGCATCGATTTCGATCCGCAATACTATCGGAGTAAAAGAAGGGATCTAAGGAAGAACATAGGCTAAACTTTTGGATTTTTTATTAGTAACAAGTAAATACTTTGTTTGGACGTAAGAAACTTGCGATATTGAGGGGATAAACACCAACTAATCAAGAGACAATCCACAAAGCAATTGATCATGATCAAATTTGTAAGCCCACTTGGATATTGAGCATTTACGCATAAGAATAGGATAGTAGTTATAGGCGCAACTTCGGAAAAGATAATCTGCTAAAGCTTTTCTCACCCTGAGTCATGGAGTCATTATATACCCTATTCTATTGTGGATCCTCCACGGTCTTATTTTTTTCATTCTTGCTCGAGCCGGATGATGAAAAATTCTCATGTCCGGTTCCTTTGGAGGATGGATCCTAAAGAATTCACCTATCCCAATAACAAAGAAACCGGACTTAAATGATCCTGTATTAAGAGCAAAATTAGCTAAAGGGATGGGGCATAATTATTACGGGGAACCCGCGTGGCCCAACGATCTTTTATACATTTTTCCAGTAGTAATTCTAGGTACTATTGCGTGTAATGTGGGTTTAGCGGTTCTCGAGCCGTCAATGATTGGTGAACCGGCGGATCCGTTTGCAACTCCTCTGGAAATATTACCCGAGTGGTACTTCTTTCCCGTATTTCAAATACTCCGTACAGTACCCAATAAGTTATTGGGTGTTCTCTTAATGGTTTCTGTGCCAACGGGCTTATTGACAGTACCCTTTCTGGAGAATGTCAATAAATTCCAAAATCCATTTCGTCGCCCAGTAGCTACGACCGTTTTTTTAATCGGTACTGCAGTAGCTCTTTGGTTAGGTATTGGAGCAACATTACCCATTGATAAATCCTTAACTTTAGGTCTTTTTTAGGGATTTTTCGAGTTGATTCATTCAACCGCGAAGTCCCCTGCATGGGTATCTAGGAAATAGTTACTTCCAAGTGAATCTTCCCTAGATACCTAAAATCTATTTTATTATGATCCATTTCGCAAAAATATAGATTGTGCCGAAGATGCAAAATTGCTTTCTTTTTTCTTTTTATTCTAACTCAAAAAAGAGGAAGAGGAAAAAATTGCAATGGATTTAAAGCAAGAACTTGTTCTTAGGCAAATCCATTGGAAGATGCTTCTCTAGAGTGTCCCATATCAGTTTTCCATCTTCCATACAAAAACTGTCAATTCGCATAAGATCTTCTTCAGTCTTACTCAAAAGGTCCAATAGTGTATGTATATTGGCCCTTTTGAGACAATTATACGTTCTAGAAGGCAATTCTAATTGATCAATAAAAATACAATTCAATGGAATTCCTTTTTTGTTTTTCTTTAGATTAGTGAATCTTTTTTGAAAGGTTAAAAGGGGTGGAGTAAACCTGTTTTTATTTTCTTCGAAACTAGCGCGCTCTTCCTCTGCGTGTAAAAAAGGAAGAAATAAATCAATCAAATTACGAGAAGCTTCATAAAGCGCTTCTTTAGGAGTTAAACTGCCATTTGTCCATATTTCTAGAAAAAGTATCTCGTGTTTTTCATTTCCATTCCCACAAGAAAAAATACTATAATTCACATTTCGAACAGGCATGGATACAGCATCTATAGGATAACTTCCATCTTGAGAGTTCTTTCTGAGTTCCGTATGATATCCGCGATCTCTCTTGATCTGTAACTCAATACAGAAATCAATGGACTCTCTCAAGTTAGCTATAGGTTGTGTCGTATCAACGATTTCTACGGAAGGCGGTAAGATTATATCTTGAGCGGTTATGTATCTAGGACCTTTGACGCAAATTGATGCGTCCCTAACTCCGTAGAGATTACTTCGCAATACAATTTCTTTCAAATTTAGTAAAATTTCTTGTATGGATTCTTCAATACCTACTATTGTAGAATATTCGTGTGGCACGTTCCAAAATTTGGCGCGTGTGATACATGTTCCTTCTATTTCGCCAAGTAAAGCTCTTCGCAAGGCAATACCGACAGTATCCGCTTGACCTTTTCTAAGCGGGGACAGAATGAAACGACCATAATAAAGGCGCTTACTATCTACTCTTGATTCAACACACTTCCACTCTAGTGTTTGGGTGGATCCTGTTACCTCCTCTCGAACCATAACAGACTAGTATTATTATTTGATCATTGAATCGTTTATTTCTCTTGAAAGCGGTTTCATTTTTTTACAGACGTCTTTTTTTAGGAGGTCGACATCCATTATGCGGCATAGGTGTTACATCGCGTATACAACTTAATCGTACACCACTTTTAGCAATGGCTCGTAATGCGGCATCTCTTCCGCTACCCGCACCTTTTACCATAACTTCTGCTCGTTGCAAACCCACTGTACGAATAGCATCTACTGCTGTTCTTTGACCAGCATAGGGTGATGCTTTTCTTGAGCTTTTGAATCCACAAGTACCCGCGGAGGACCAGAAAACCACCCGACCTTGCGGGTCTGTAACGGTTATAATGGTATTGTTGAAACTGGCTTGAACATGAATAACCCCTTTTGTTATTCTACGTGCACTCTTCCGTAAACTAAAACGGGCATTCCTACGCAAACCAATACGCACTTTCTTACGTGAACCTATTTTTGGTATAGCTTTTGTCATATTTTATTATCCCACAAATATGAGTTGGAAATAAAAAAAAAGAAAAAAAGATACAAAGATATCCGTTTCAGGGTAAAATATATCCTTTACTTAAAATTTTTTATTTTGAATTTGGACATTTCCGTGAGTACTTTTTTTTACTTTTTAGAAAGAAAAACTCCTTTTTCGAAAGATTACCCCTGTCTTTGTTTATGCTTCGGATTGGAACAAATGACTCTAATTCGCCCACGCCTGCGAATCAGTCGACATTTTGTACAAATTTTACGAACAGAAGCTCTTATTTTCATATATGGGTATTCCTTTCTTAAACTATGAATCTATTCTTTTGGAAAAAATGAGTCTCTTCACTTTAATTTGGAAACTTGGAAGTTTTGACCCTAGAAAAACTTAATCCTTTGAATCTTTGGTATCCTTCAAATCTTCATTATCCTTCGAGTCTTCGGTACGCTTCGAATCCTTATGGGGAAGTCTATAAATTATACGCCCCTTGCTGGAATCATAACGACTTACTTCAATTTTGACCCTATCCCCCATCAGTATTCGTATAGAGCTAGACCGGATCTTTCCTGAAATATAGCCCAGGATGATGGTGTCATTCTCTAGGCGAACGCGGAACATTCCGTTGGGCAGGGCTTCCGTAACTAAACCTTCGAAAGTTACTTTTGCTTCTCTCGGTTTTTTTTTTTCTGTCATTTTTTTTCTCCTATTTTTCGATTTTTATTTTCAAAATAGGAAGTTCGAGATAGAATTTGAGTACTATGGGTGGGGGCATTACCATATATAACATAAGACTTCTCCCCCAATTCTATTTAGTCGAGCTTCTCGATCTGTCATTATACCTCGAGAAGTAGAAAGAATAGCAATTCCCATTCCGCCCAAAACCTTAGGAATTCCTTGATAGTTGGCATAAATTCGTAAGCCAGGTCGGCTGATACGCTTTAAAAAGGTTCTAGTTCTATATATTCCTTTTCTAGTCTTTTTCTTTTGATGTCGCAAAGTTGAAACCAAGAAATATCTGTTACTTTCCTGATGTTTCCGAACACTTTCAATAAAACCCTCTCGTAGAAGTATTTTAACAATGTTTTCGGTAATATTTGTGGATACTACTCGAACGGTTCCTTTTTTATTCATGTCTGCGTTTCTTATAGAGGTTAGTAAATCAGCAATAGTGTCCTTGCCCATAAGACTCTAATTCTAGGTTCCTCCTAATTTTTCGATAATCAACATGTTTTCTTTTTTCTTTAAACTTTTGATTTTAAAGCATATACGTGAGACACAATCTACTAATTTTTTCTTTGATCTATATCTCGTCTACTAGCATTTATAATACTTCAGGAGCTAATGAAACTATTTTAGTAAAATTCAATTCTCTCAATTCTTCGGCAATCGCGCCAAAAACTCGAGTTCCTTTTGGATTTCCTTTTTGATCAATGATAACAGCTGCATTGTCATCATAGCGTATTATTATACCGTCTTCGCATTTGAATTCTTTACATGTACGTACAATTACAGCTCGAATTACTTCGGATCTTTCTAGAGGCATTTGGGGCACTGCGTCTTTGATTACAGCAACAATAACATCACCAATACGAGCATATCGCTGATTACCAGCGGCTCCTATGACTCGAATACACATCAATTTTCGAGCTCCACTGTTATCCGCTACATTTAAAAGGGTCTGAGGTTGAATCATATTATTTTGATTTCCATTTGTTATTTCAATGCAAAAGGATTAAAGAAATATTGTCTTTTCTGAAAGAAAAACCTGGGGTTTTTTATCTTCAATACTCCTTTTTGGGGTTCTATATCTCTAATCGAAGAAATTGACTTCGTATGGGCATTTTACTAGCAGCTATGGAGATAGCTGCTCTAGCTACAGTTTCGGATACTCCGCTCATTTCATAAAGTATTCGACCTGGTTTAACAATGGCTACCCAATATTCGGGGGATCCCTTTCCAGAGCCCATACGTGTTTCTGTGGGTCTTATTGTAACCGGTTTGTCGGGAAATATACGCACCCATATTTTTCCACCACGACGTGCATATCGTGTCATTGCTCTTCGTCCTGCTTCTATCTGTCTCGCGGTGATCCAAGCGGGTTCAAGTACTTGAAGAGCATATCTACCAAAACAAATACGATTGCCTCGGCAGGATTTGCCCTTCATTCTTCCTCTATGTTGTTTACGAAATCTAGTTCTTTTGGGGTTATAGTCGAAGGTTCTTTCTTAGTTCCATCTCTACTGCAAAACTGGACATGAGAGTTTCTTCTCATCCAGCTCCTCGCGAATGAAATGAGAAAGCGTGTGAATTTCTTTATTTAATTCCATAATATTTTTGAATATTATGGATAGATACACATTAATATATAATAGAAAAAGTTAGGTTTTTTTTTATTTTGACTTTCTTAAAATGGAAAAATATATAGTCAAGAAAGAAGATCTAGAGTATATCCAAATTCAATATTTATCTAAAATGTAAGCCTTCTTTTTTTTGATCCCCTTATTTTTATTCTTATTGAATCGTGGTAAAGTATTAAGGATTTCGCGGGCGAATATTTACTCTTTCCTGTCTTATTTGTTAATTTGGAACCTTATCAAATAAAGCAATTTTTTTGGTTTGCTCCGCCATCCCACCCAATGAAGTGTTAGGATTCTTTTCAATAAAATCTTATGCAGTCATAGGTTTTGTCGTTCCCACAGCTTCTCCTTTAATGGCTAGGTTTGAATCCTGCAATGGAGCTTCAAAAAAATTGCTTTCCGAGTCAATTTTCTTAGTTTTATTAACCCGGGCTGCTCTTTTTTATTGCTTTCAATTTTTATTTGTTGTTTCAAAAGTTACGATTTTGGATTTTCTCTTTTTTTTTTTTTATTATATTGATGCTTTATCACATTGCCTTTTTTTATGATGTAATTCATAGACCATACACATTGGAATCCTATATCTCTCTTATTCTTCTTCCTTCTATCTATCATCCCTCCTTTTATCCACATCCCTTTAGTTTTGCTTCACAGCCTAGAATCTGGTTTCTTTTGTAGAGAAAAAAATGCAGTTGCTACAACTATATGATAGATCTACTCATTTTTTATAGATGTATTTATTCACATAGTGACTGTTTCTTAGTTAGGATCTCGACAATACGAAGCAATAGGTTGGTTATTAGTTAATTTTCTATAATTACTAAAATTACTAAGTTTTTTTCTATTTTTAGTAGGGTTCAGCCAATTTTTTTTTTCAATCTCCATTTTTTATTTTTGACCCTAAAGAAAAAACTAACGAGTCACACACTAAGCATAGCAATTATATTAAAAGATTTCTCAATTTTCATTAAATCTTATAGAAAGAGGTATAATTTCTTCTTTTTTTTAGGGATTTTTGGAAAAATAAGGTTTTTGTCTTTTTTATTCTATCACTGGGTAGAATGGGAAGGCATGGTTAGTTATTCTTCTTCTACGAATATCCAAATTTTTACACCTAATACTCCATAGATAGTTCGAATTGGATAGCAGCAATAATCAATTTTAGCGCGAATTGTTTGGAGGGGCAGTCTGCCCTTTTTGATGCATTCGGCACGTGCAATTTCTTTCCCTGCTAGACGACCTGCGATTTGGATTTTGATTCCCTTTATATCCGCTTTTTTAGTTAATTCAATGGCTTTTTTCATAGCTTTTCGGAATGAAACTCTATTTTTTAATTGGAAAGCTATATATTCCGCAAGAATATTTGGTTGTCTATAAGGTTCTTTAACCTTTTCGATAGCAATATTAAGTCTCTGGTTTACAGAATTAACTTCCTTTTGTAGATCTTTCTCTAATTCTTCGATTGCTCCCTTTTTCTTTAATAAATTGGGGAATCCAATATGGATTATGACGTGGATTGTATCTATTTCTTTTTGAATTTCTATATGTGTAATTACTTCAGAACTTGAGTCTGATTCTATTTTTCTATTTGAGCCTTTTTTCCTATTCTTTTGTATATAATTCTTGATACAATCCCGTATTTTTTTATCTTCCTGTAGACCTTCAGAATAATTTTTTGGTTGTGCGAACCAAAAGGAATGGTGATTTTGGGTTGTACCAAGTCTGAAACCGAGTGGATTTATTTTTTGTGCCATATTTTTATAGTCTATTTCTTTTTTTTTTTTTTTACTGGGAATCAAATTTTGATTCATCCAAAGATTATTTAGATTTCTTTACTATATTTAGTACAATTGTTATATGACACATGGTTTTTTTTATAGAATAACTACGTCCTCGAGCTCGAGGTCTGAATTTTTTCATAATAGTACTCCTACTGACTTCGGCTTTAGTGATGAATAAACTCGCTTTGTCGAAATCCCTATAATGAGCAGCATTTGCTGCTGCCGAATAAACCAACTTTAAGATGGGATAAGATGCTCGATAAGGCATGAGGTTCAGTATCATAACGGTTTCCTCGTAGTAACGCCAGCGAATCTCATCAAGAACTCTTTGCGCTTTGAAAACAGACATATGTATGCGTTTTTGTGCTTTGAAAACCCGTTCGAATTTAAGTAGACGATCGGTTGGGACTTTTCTTGCGAGTTTCCTTAGCCTGTTCTTCTTTTTCTTTATCCTAGGGGTATACTTTACCAATTTGAAACTTGTCATAAATAAGGTTATTACCCGCCTACCTTTATTTTATTTGAATCCTATAAATTTTGTTTATTCTGAATCTTTCTATTCTGAATTCAGTTAACGACGAGATTTAGTATCCTTTCTTGCACTTTCATAACTCGTGAAATGCCGAGTAGGCACGAATTCCCCCAATTTGCGACCTACCATAGGATTTGTTATGTAAATAGGTATATGTTCCTTTCCATTATGAATCGCGATTGTATGGCCAACCATTGCGGGTAGAATGCTAGATGCCCGGGACCACGTTACTATTATTTCTTTCTCCTCCTTCATATTGACCTTTTCTATTTTTGCCAATAAATGACGAGCTACAAAAGGATTCGTTTTTTTTCGTGTCACAGCTGATTACTCCTTTTTTCATTTTAAAGAGTGGGATCCTATGTCCACTATCTCGATCGAGGTATGTAGGTCAGAATAAATAGAATAATGATGAATGGAAAAAAGAGAAAATCCTTTAGCTGGATAAGGGGCGGATGTAGCCAAGTGGATCAAGGCAGTGGATTGTGAATCCACCATGCGCGGGTTCAATTCCCGTCGTTCGCCCATCGCATTATTGCAAATTCCAAAAATGCAATTTTCCATATTCCTAGTTACGTATTTACTTACGGCGACGAAGAATAAAACTATCACTATATTTTTTCCTTTTCCTAGTTCTTCTTCCAAGCGCAGGATAACCCCAAGGGGTTGTGGGTTTTTTTCTACCAATAGGGGCTTTCCCTTCACCGCCCCCATGGGGGTGGTCCACAGGGTTCATAACTACCCCTCTTACTACGGGGCGTTTACCTAGCCAACACTTAGATCCGGCTCTACCCAAACTTTTTTGGTTCACCCCAACATTACCCACTTGTCCGACTGTTGCTAAGCAGTTTTGGGATACCAAACGGACCTCCCCAGATGGTAATCTTAAAGTGGCCAATTTACCCTCTTTTGCAATCAGTTTCGCTACAGCACCTGCTGCTCTAGCTAATTGCCCACCCCTTCCACGTGTGATTTCTATGTTATGTATGGCCGTGCCTAAAGGCATATCGGTTGAAGTAGATTCTTCTTTTTTCTCAAAAAACCCCTTCCCAAACTGTACAAGCTTCTTCCAAAGCATACGGCTTTCTAGATGTATATGACGATCTCTAGACAGATGGATCTTATATGAATCGTATGATGAAGTACCACATGAGTGGATATATAGAAAAGGAATCCAAATCCGCCGAATCGCTCATGTTATGATCTTCTACATCCTAGGTCTCCGCGTTCCGTCATCTGGCTTATGTTCTTCATGTAGCATTCAGATCGAATGACTCTATGAAATTACGTCGATACTTCCACATATTATGGGTAACGTAGGAGACATCCCTATTTTCACCCGGGGGTCTTAATTACCACTGCTTAGCTTTCAATTCGCCTCTGACCATCAAATTAAATGTGAATAACCCGTCCTCCTCTCTTTGAAACAAGGGGCGCTTCCGGTTCTGTGCGTGCTTCAAACAATTTTGTCTTCTCCATATTACCATATCTCTAGAGTCAATAATTTTCTATGAGGAACTACTGAACTCAATCACTTGCTGCCGTTACTCAACAGTTTTCTGTTGAGGTCTATCCCGTAGAGGTAGTCAAATTGGATCAGTGATCGATTTCTAGGTTTCGTCGTAAACCTAATTGGTTACTTCCAATTACGTAAATCAATAGTTCAAACCGCACTCAAAGGTAGGGCATTTCCCATTGATATAGGAACTTTTGTACCAGAAACAATAGTATCTCCAATTATAGCCCCTCTGGGATGTAAAATATATCTCTTCTCACCATCCCCATAGTGTATGAGACAAATGTATGCATTTCGATTAGGGTCGTATTCTATGGTTACGATTCTACCAGATATGTCTTTTTGATTCCGTCGAAAATCTATTTTACGGTATAGGCGCTTATGACCTCCCCCTCTATGCCTTGCGGTAATGATTCCTCTGGCATTACGACCTTTACCACAACGGTGCCGTCCATGGATCAATTTATTTCGTGGATTGGATTTCACTTGCCTGTCTACGGTTCCCTTGCGTGTGCTCGGGATAGGTGTTTTGTATAAATGTTTCGCCGTATTATTAAGTATTCTCCTTTAGTTCGTTTCTCTATCTAGAAGTGGAATAGAATAACCCGGTTGAAGGGTAATGATCATACGTCTGTAATGCATTGTATGTCCCAGAATAGGTCCCATTCTTCTACCCTTTCCGGGTAGTCGATGGCTATTCACAGCTACTACCTTAACACCAAAGAAGAGTTCGACCCAATGCTTTATTTCTGTCTTAGTGAATCCCGATTCGACATTAAAAGTATATTGATTCTTTCCCAATAAACGAAGACTCTTTTCTGTAAATACTGCGTATTTGATTCCATCCATAAATCGACTTTCCCTCCTATGCTCTGAGTTCCAGTATCGATAAGAATTCGAGTTCTTATTGTTCTTATGTTATGGTATGAATATACCATACCAATTCGTTATGTATGGATGATGGATGAGATTCCATGGATAGAGAGCCAGTTCCAATAGACTTATGGAACGTTCCCGTTCGCGTGCATCCAGCAGGAATTGAACCCGCAAATTTACCAATTATGAGTTGGGCGCTTTAACCATTCAGCCATGGATGCTTAACAGGGATCATCGTACATCGTAAATAACCAATTTTCATATAGAAAGACATATCATAGAAAAATGAAATCGAAAATATTCGGAGATGGCAAATATTCGGAGATGACTATGACTCTCCGGATCCTCGAATTGAAAGAGAGATTGAGAGGGATCAAGAATCCTAATTCTCGCTATTTTGAATGGATCCAATTCTATTGAGTCTGACCCATAGTGATCATTTCTCTTTAGCAAAGAATGACCTTGGTTATCAAAGGATTGAACAACCGGGATCCATTTACTTATGATACCTAGTTGACATTGCTAACAAGGATCTAATGAATTATGAGTTTAATAGATCCTCTTTAGCAGAAAGACGTATATTCCTTGCTCATTATCAGACAATCACTTATTCCCTCGTGTGGGGCTAATCGTTTTCATTTACCATCTCATGGAGCTAATCGTTTTCATTTACCATCTCATGGAAAACCCTTTTCGTTCCGCTTAGCCCTATCGGGTATTTTAGTGATAGGTTCTATAGGAACTGGACGATCCTATTTGGTCAAATACCTAACGAAAAATTCCTATTTTCCTTTCGTTAAGGTACGAGGGCTTCTTATTCCACAAGAACGAAAGCACCTTTTCATTCTTTCATATACTAGGGGTTTTTACTTGGAAAAGACAATGTTCCATACTAAAGGATTCGGGTCCATAACCACGAGTTCCAGTGCACTAGATCTTGTAGCACTTAGCAACGAGGCCCTATCCATTAGTATTCCACATAAGAAATCCATTATAGAAACTAATACAATTAGATTAGCTCTTCATAGACAAACTTGGGGTTTGCGAGCCAAGATAAGACCGGCTCGGGATCATGGGACCCTTTTCTATCAGATAGGAGGGGATCTTGTACAAAATAGACTTCTAAGTAATAACCCCATGGATCCTATATCTATCTATATAAAGAGGCAATCGTGTCAGGAAGCGGCTTTTTCTTTGGCCAAACGGTACTTCGAACTTGGAACGAGCATGAAGAGATTAACGAGACTTCTTTCTCTTTTGAGCTGGCGGACCGGTCGCGCAAGATCTTTGGTCTTCCCCCGGAACCGATGAAAAAGTGGGTCGCTTCTTATGGACTCGCTCAGAATGATTCTTCTCTATCTATAGTTCATGGCCTATTAGAAGTAGAAGGTGCTCTGGTGCAATCCTTACCGACAGAAAAAGATTGCAGTCGGGTTGATCGAATGCCATTACTTCGTCGGCCCGAACCAAGGAATCCGTTAGAAATATTTTTAAATGGATATTGTTCGTCTCCTTTCCTTCTTTTACCTTCTTATTCGGCCTACCTTGTCCCGGGGTCCCTATTTCCACTGCGGGGGTCCTTCAGGCCTCTTTCATCCAGCCTTCCTGTTCCCTTGCCATTCACATACTTTTTGATGAACTGATATAACTTCCCCAGCCGGGCTCTTCTTTCGAGCTCATCTTTGAGTTGCAAGCACTCTTGGTGTGACCCGGACTTTCTTTATATTCACAATACTTGCTCATCACTCCTACACAAAGCAAATAGATAGATTTGACAACACCAGATAGCTAAAGCCAATCCAAACACAACAAGCAATTAATGCAGTAGACGTAGCAGCAGCCGGTCACATAGAGTGCACGGATCAGCAGCATGAAGCCACTGCCATGCACATGCATGCATGCATACGCGTACGTCGTACGATCCGTCGGTCGATCGATCAGCTCAGCAGGCGGCGCCGGCGGGTTCGGGTGGCCGTAGAAGGGGCACGCCGGGCCGTGCACCTTCGTCTTGCCGAACTGGTCCAGGTAGCGGAGGAACTCGAGGACGTGGGCGCCGCTGCACTGCGCCAGGCTCAGTAGCGGCCGGTGGTTGAGCAGGTAGTGCCCGAACGTGTTCCAGTCCCGCCGCTTCTGCGCCTCGTACCGGCTCGGCGACTGCGGCGTCATCGAACCAACGGACGGCGACGCGCCTCCGCTGCTCGACCCGATGCCGCCGCCGTTGCCCCCTCCCGACGAGGGGCTGTCGGGGCTCGGCGACATGTCCATGGATCAGCTAGCTAGCTAAGGAGGAGGGGGGATAAAAGAAATCAGTGTGGCTGTGAGCTGAAACAATTTCCTCTTTAGTTAAATCCAGTGGGGCTCTCCCCCACTGTTGTTCGCTCAAAGAAATGACCAGTTGCAAATCAATAAAATACTAAACGCCTGTTTGGAACGCAGGAATTTTACAGAAATCTTGTATGAATTTCACAGAAAACAGTTCAATTTTACAGAAAAAACGCAGGAGTGGAGAAAGAATCCAGTATTCCAAATGGGGCCTAAGTATAGAGGAATATATACGCCATATTCTCGTAAGCATGATGAGTTCAATGATGACTTGCTTGTATTGTGTGCACATGATCGAGCATTGTAGCACAAGTTGGGATTGGAGGTATCTGTTTGGGAGTTACGTTGGTGCCCATATGTTTGAAGTGGATGCAGATGTTTTGAGATGACTAGAACAGATATATATGTCCGTGTGCAGTGAAAAGAACAAAACTAGTTACCTTGGGTGGAGTTGGCGGCTGAGCTTGGTTCTCACAGGTGTGAGAATTCTTGGAGGCTGGCTTTCTTGAGTCTGCACAAGATCCATGGAGGTCAGAGAAGCGATGATCACATAAGCAGAATATATAGTGTTAAGGATTAAGCATATTGGAGGAATAGTCTGGTATATAGCTGCATGCAGGTTGATCTATCACCTGATGTTTTGCTTCTTCTTACTCTCAGCTGTGGTGGTAGCAATAGTTTGCTGCTGATGGCTCACTCATAGGCCCATCATCTGGTGGTTGGGGATCTTCAGGGAGAGCACCAGCTTCATGCTCTGTTTGAATGTGTGGGGAATTGCATGCTGCTGCTTCTATTTTTAGGGGGAGCGCAGGGGCTGGTGGGGGTGGTGTTTGGCCTAAAAAGAAGAGATGTGAAGTGACTGAGACATGGGATGAACAGCGGGAAGCAGTACTACTACACAGCTAGGGCTTTTCTAAGTGAACGGTGGAAAAAGGACACTGGGCGAGGCGTGAAAGGTGACGTGACAAAAGCAGTATTTTCTAGTGATATTTAGGGCGTACGGCTTGGTAGGAGTTGTCGTTGTTTCAGTGCACTAGAGTTGATGTGGTGATTAGCGGCCCCTACCAACTGCTTTCATAGGTACTACAGTACAATATATTATCTAATTATGGAAACTTAGTTCACATCTTATTATATAATAAAGCGATGTAGGTTCAAGGGCACAAGCAATTTAGGAAAATAGAGCTTATAAAGTTCCACCAGAAAGTATATGGGCATTGCTTTGGCCAAGCCATAGGGCACAATTTGAATTCCGAACTTCTTTTTTTTTCTAGATGAGGTAAGCTTTAGTACTACTTTTTCCATTATTTTTAGTTGTCGCATTTTAGTTTAAAAATAAACTAGCCAACAAATATTCGGATGCATGCAGTACTTTAAAAT